CCCCTACATTCAAACCCCCCTTTTTACCATTAGCAAGAACTTGTTTCAGTTGCTTATCATAAGGAATTCGGACAACTGCTTCAAATACAGTATCAGGGAGCACAGCTTGCGGAACTTCAATATCCACGGGTTTATTAGCTAAATGACAATTGGCACATACAATTCGTCCCGTTGCTTCTCGCGGGTTTTCATAACCCTGCTGCGCAAAAACGGGATATGCATTTGAAATGGATGACCGAGTTATTACATATATCATGATCGATACAGAAATGGATCGAGTCATCCCTTCCTTTACCCAAGAAAAAGCATTTTTTTTTTGCATGTCCAATCATTAATTTCGGAGTTTCTACAATAAATTAGATAGGTAACTAGTATAGTTACCTATACACGAGTCTGGCATTGTACTAGAATAATTGTACTGGAATATACGATGAATACCTTGAGCAGATGAAAGTATAAGGAATTAAGTAAAATTTTTAATTAAATGCTTAATTTCTATTTATTTATAAAGGAAGAAGGATTCTAATTTTATTGATATGATGAGATCAAATGAGTTCTTTATTCATTCATTGAATGAAAAATTACTACAAGCGAAGGAGATACACGATTTAAATAATGAAAAATCCAATATTTAACAATTGCATCTAGAATAACTGGAAAAATGGAAACAAGACCAGATATAATCTGATTGTTATGATCCAATCCAAAATCGTTGTAAACCAAACCTATCATTAGTTCCCAACCACGGGTCGAGTGAAATCCGACCCATAAATCAGTAACTAAAAGAATCGAAAAAGCTTTTATTGTGTCACTTAAGTTATAGAGGAATTCCTGAACCCAAGAATTCAGAATAACGAGTTCTTCATTACTCAGAATAAAATAACCACTTAGAATAGTGAAACAGATTATATTTGTCGAGAAATGTAAAATGATACGGAGATCATATTCATTGCATGCTTTGACCAATTGTATTGTTTCCTTGTGTATTCCTATATGAAGTTTTTGTATATGTGTTTCCGGGTATTCCTTTATCATTTCATCCAATAGGAATAGTTCTTCTAATTCTATGAATCTTTTTAGAACGTTTTTCTCTTGAATATGATTTAAAAAAGTTTCGGATTGTCTGCTATTCCACCAATAAGTAACCCAAGGTTCCAGACATTTATTAAAAGAGAAAGAGACCCACCAGGGCAAAAATACCATAGATGCAAGATAGGGAAGGGAGGCCAATGCTTTCTTTTTTTTCATTTTGATCTGTGAATTTAATTTGAATTTTTAATGAACCTGCTTCATTCGTCGACTCTATCTGATATTTCTCTGAAGCACGAGTTGTATAACAAAGTAGTGACCTCTGGATCTATCCCTTTCCTTTTTATTTGTAATATATTTCAGATATCTCAATTGGGCAAATTCAAACCAATTTCATTTTCATTTGTTCCTTTCGATGAATACTCCAAAACCCACTTTAAGTAACGAATCAAGTTTCGAGACCAAAAAACTTACATTAATTCTTTCGAAACGAAATCTTTTACTGTATAATCAGAAAAAGGGTATCAATTAAAAATCATGGGCCTAAAAAGATGAATTATGTATTACGAAATATATGTTCGGATAGGTTTGATTAATTTATATCTATAAATTAATTATTAGATTAGTTAGTTAGATTAGACTTCTAGTATAAAAGAATCAGGAAACTTGCCTTTTATTAATTTATTAAAAAGGGGAATTAGCAAGTTCTTTTCCCCACCTTGAGAGGATATTTATTCTTTACTTTAGTTCGAGTTCGTTTTAAAGTACTTCCATTGGTATGCGCAAAAAATAGGCTAATTCAGCAGCTTTTTGTTCAATTTCTCGTGGAGTCAAATTCTCATCAGTACGAGTCAAGGGAATGGCTCCTTGGCCCCTGATTTCCATATAAAGGACACGACGAGTATAAAGACCCTCTTTAACCTCTATTCTGATTGATTGGATATCTCTCATAAGGAACCGAAGGAAGATGCGACGATTTATTCCAGGAAATCCCCAACGAAAAATACACACTCTTCCCTCTTTTCTATCGAATCGGTCATAACCGCTACCTACATTCCACGAAATAGTGCACCACAAATAGGAGCTAATGAACAGACCCGCGATCCCATAGAAAGACATCACAACCCCTTGAGGAAAAAAAACGATTTGCTGAGATGGAAATACAGAGATCAAATTCCTACCAAGATAACTGGAAGTTCCAACCACTAAGAATCCTAGTGAACCTAAAAAAAGGATACAGGCCCAGCAAAAATTATTCGTTTTTCGAGATTCCGTTATAAGTTCTATCCATATATGTTCTGATCGCCAATTCATACTATACTGCATTCAGTTACATTCGATTGGAATTGAGCGAATAACCCAAATAAATTTGACTTTACCTTTCTTGACCCCGAAGTCACTTTCACCAACTAGCACTATTGTTATGTGAAACATCGGGAGTAATTAGTTAGATACATTGACTTTCCTTTTTTTATATTCGCTAATTCATTTTGAACAAGCTATATCCACATATACATGCATTTATACAGATATTATATATCCGCATAAAAGTTCTTTCACTTGTGTGTTTGGCAAAAGCCACATATCATACCATATTACACGAAATAAATATCCGTATTATCATACAGTGTTGAAATCACTTGATAAGATTCATTACCATTGGGTCTAGACAATCTTATTTTTTTGGACATGAAGAAATAAAGAAACCATTGCAATTGCCGGAAATACTAGGCCCACTAAAGGTACAAAAATGGAGGGTAAGTTGAAATCTGTCATAGAATAGATGCCTTGATTTACTATTTCTATCTATTAATATTTCTATCTATTAAAAAGATATCCTCTTATGCTTATTTAGGATATATCTATCATAAGTAATATCAAGTTATTATTATATTGTAAATAATATTATTTTTAAGTGATAAATAATATCAACTATAATTCTATTAGCTATATGATTAGATAGAAACTATAATATTTAGAATATATATATATATTTAAATATTAAATAATAAGTAATATAATAATGAATATTATAATATAAGTTAAAATAATAATTAATATTATTTGAATTTTAATATATTAAATTAATATATTAAATAAATAATTATAAATAAAAAACAAAAGAAAAAATATAATTATCCGAAACCTCTGTCTATCTACAAGGAGAACTTATGTCAACAAGGAAAACAATATATATATTGTTTCTTTTAATTACGATTACGATGAATTAAATATTTATTTTTGTTCGCTACAAATAAAATAAACGAATCTAGTGCTATACTTTAATTTTTGGAACTGTGATTCAAAGGAAAGAAACCGTGGAGTTGAAATAACTCACTCAGAACACCTTTTAAAAGATTACGTGGTACTATTGGGTCGAATAAACCTTTTTCGAATAAATACTCAGATGTTTGTGAACCCTCGGGTACTGTCGTATTCAATGTTTGTTCAATTACTCTTTTACCCGCAAATGCAATGGTTGCATTAGGTTCAGCAATAATGATATCTCCTAACATAGCAAAACTGGCTGTTACTCCACCGGTTGTAGGATCTGTAAGAATTGCTACATAGAATAACTTTTTATCTAATTGATAATTATATAAAGCAGAAGAAATTTTAGCCATTTGCATCAAGCTCAAACTTCCTTCTTGCATGCGTGCTCCTCCAGAAGCACACACAATAATGACAGGTAGAGATCGATTAGTAGCATATTCGATCAAACGAGTAATTTTCTCGCCTACTACGGATCCCATACTACCCCCCATAAACTGAAAATCCATAACGCCAATAGCTACGGAAATACCATTTAGTTGACCTATGCCTGTTTGAACAGCTTCAGTTAAACCTGTCTTTCTTTGATAAGAATCGATACGATCTATATAAGAATCAGAATCCAGTTCTTCTTCTGAAAAATCGATATGATCTCTATCAGAATCCGGTTCTTCATCAAATTCAACGGGTGAATCAAATTCAATGGGGTCTACAGATACTATATCTTCATCCATGGGATCCCAAGTTCCGGGATCAATCGAAAGTTCAATTCTATCTGAACTACTCATTTTCAAATGATATCCACAAAATTCACAAATATACATTTTTTCACCAAAAAATTGTTTATAATGTGATTCATAACAATTTTCACATTGAACCCATAAATGTCTGAATTTATGGAAAGGATTATCATTATGATTGGATTCTACTCTAATATCCAAATCATCGATATTTTGACTAGTTCTTATACTAGAACGATCACTCTCACTACTATTTTTATTTTCAGTACAAATGAAATTATAAATGTAACTTTCACTGTAATTGTTGGTACTACTCGAAATAGAACTATTAATACTGACTTCAAAACGAAGATAACTATCAATGCTACTAATAATGTTCTTTTTCCAACTGGATTCAGTATCATTACATGTATGATTCTTTTTCTTAGACCCCCTATTCAAATAACTAGAAACAATAATTTCTAGTTCACTCATAAAGGAACTATCATTGTCAACCTCAAAAATATGATTTTCAATATCAAAAAATATAGAGTAACGATCACCATTACTATCCCTAACAAAAAAAGTGTCATCAGAGATCAAACTCCAAATATTCCTGATATCAAATAAATAATCAACATTATTGAAACTATAATTACTAATACGATTCCAACTAGGAACCTTTTTTTCCATATCGTTTAGAATAGGTTGTTCACTTCTATCTGTATGTCCAATACTATCAACACTATCTATTGATTTACTTGGCCCACACCTATGTTCTACCTTCTCATTGGAAAATACAAAATTGCACCGCCATTTGAACATAGAAATACCTCCTATTTAATTAAAATACAAAAAATTTGATGAATAATCATTTGACCTTAACTATCAGAATTAAGCATACGAATCTAATCATTAGAATTGTTAACTAATGAGGAGTAAGTATTGAAAGAAAAAATTATCTTTTGTGGAAATTCGAAG